TTCTGTAAGGTTGGTAGTTAATTTAAGAAACGAGAATTAGGTCTATAAAATTTATATGCGATTAATAATTTAATATAAATAAATATAAATATTAAATCGGAAATTGTTTATCTAGATGAAGATAGCATACCTAAGCAATATTTTGTATGTTTATAGTAAATTATACATAAAAATAATGAAATTATCATCTTTGAAATCAAAATTCAACATGTTCTTTAATACACTAACTATTTTATAATAAATAAAGATGTCTATAATACAAGATTAATTAATTTTGCAAATTAATACTCTCATCTTCAGATAATTTCATCAACCTCTAAAACATTTTAAAAAAATCTTGCTCGAAAACAAGACTTCAAGTTGGAAATTATTTCTATAAACACAAATATTATTAATATTATATAAAAAATCAAAAAAAAAATTATGAATCTTCTATTTCTTCCGACAAATAAACAAATTAAAGTTCTTTCTTTTAGTCTACATAAAGACACTATTAAATTTTTATCTAAATAAAATAATTTTATAGTTATTAAACTTGAAACCAACATAGCCAAATATAAATAATTTATTTTTATATTATTATAACATAACGAAGTAAAATAAATAAATAAAACCATCAATCCCCCTATTATTAAAATTAAAAACAACACTCTATACCATGAAAACTTAAATATATAAGAAACTATAAATATTATAACAATCAGTATAAATTTAATAATAATAATTTTTATCAAAGGTTTCCTATTATACATAAATAAATTAACTAAAATTAACATTAAAAAATTTAACAGAATTGCCACTTATTATCAACAACTATTAAATGAAATTACTCTTATCTATATTCTAAATATAGTACAATTATCTGCCAATTTAACATCATAAATAATTTTTATAATTTATACAAAATATAATCTTGAAAAGATTAAAAAAAACAAAATGTTTTAAAAATTATAGCTAAAATTATAAAAAATTACTATATACCAATGCCCTCAAATATTTATTATTGATGAAATTTTGGGTCTCTTTTAGGATTTTGTTTAATGACACAAATTATCTCAGGACTATTTCTAAGCATATTTTATGAAAATAGAATTGAAATAACATTTCATAGTATTAACCAAATTGAACGAAATATCAATATAGGTTGAATGATACGTTCAATCCATGCTAATGGAGCTTCTTTATTTTTTGTAATTATTTACCTCCACATCTCACGAGGTCTATATTTTAAATCTTTTTTTTTAAAAAAAGTATGATTATCCGGCAGTTTTATTTTATTATTACTATTTATAACAGCCTTTATTGGATACGTACTGCCCTGAGGGCAGATAAGATTTTGGGGGGCAACTGTTATTACTAATTTATTATCCTCAATTCCCTATATAGGAAAAATAATTACTATTTGACTTTGAGGAAATTTTTCTATTAATAAAGCCACCCTTATACGATTTTTCAGATTTCATTTTATCCTCCCATTTTTCATAGCAATAATTATTATTATACATATTATATTTTTACACTCTGAAAATTCTTCAAACCCTTTAGGAGTCCAATCCAATTTGGATAAAATTCCTTTTCAACCTTATTTTGTAATTAAAGATATTTTAGGAGTAATAATAACATTACTAATATTTATAACAATTGTTTTAATTTTTCCTAGGACATTTATAGACCCAGATAATTTTATCCCAGCCAACCCTCTTGTTACACCTCCCCACATTCAACCAGAATGGTATTTTTTATTTGCCTATGCAATTTTACGCACAATCCCAAATAAGCTAGGGGGAGTTATTGCACTTATAATATCTATCTTAATGCTACCTTTATTACCTTTATTAACTTTTCAACAAAAATACAAATTAGGCCTTGAAAACAAAATTATATTTAAATTATTATTCTTTTTATGAATCAATAATTTTATATATTTAACTCTAATAGGCGCAATACCAATCGAAGCCCCTTTTATTTTACTATCCAAATTTAGCAGAATGTTATATTTTAGATTTTTCATTATTTATATTTAAAATATTTATAAATTAAATAATATAATGTTAATATTGCTTATTTCTTTTATATTATCAACATTACTTTACATATTATGTCTTCTTAGGATAAAAAATTTAAAAAATAAAGAAAAAATATTTTCTTTTGAATGCGGGTTTAATCCTTTTTTTGCCCCTCGCAATCCTTTCTCAATTCAATTTTTCAAAATTTTAATAATTTTTTTACTATTTGACATAGAAATTATTATTATTTTACCTTTACCTTTATTTTTTTATTTTTCTATAAATAATTTAATCTATTTCATAATCATAATGACAATATTAATTATTGGGCTTTTCATTGAATGATCTGAAGGAGCTTTAAATTGGCTACATTACATTAAATAGCTTAAAAAAAGCATTAGCCTCTTAAGCTATAAGATACAAACAATGTTTTAATGTAATTATTAAAAGCCTTAATAGCATAGAAGAAATTTAAATTCTTCACATTTTTCTGTCATTTTAATAGAAGCTAAACAATAAGCATTTCATTGTTAATGAAAAGATAGTCTAAAATACCTATTAAATTAGTATCTTTAACTTAGACTAAAAGAAAGAAGAAAATCCCCCAAAATTTGGGGATTTTATTTTAATAAAATATCCTTATTAAGAGTAAAAAAAGTTCTAATTATTGTATAATTTTATTTAAAAACATAGTAAATAGAATAAAAATAATAATATTTTATTCTTTTTATTCTATTTAACAATAAATTGATCAATCTAGTATAAATATTATAATAGTATATATATGTATTTTTAAAATATGTTACACACATAAATGTAAATATTTAATAAAAATGTATTTATATATATGAAGTATGTATACTATTTACTAGTAATTTATATATTATACATATGAAACTATCACAATATCACAGTACATACACAAAATATATTTTATAAAAATAAAGTATGCATACTAAATCATAAAAAATATTGACATAAACATAGAAATACACATTTCGATTTGTGTATACTCTCAATAAAAAATAACTAATAAAGTTATATTCCAAAATTGGATATAACAATGTAGGAGTACAAAAAATTTCATAATCACCAAAATATCCTATATAAATTATCTGATAAGTAAGCCATAATTATTAAAATATTATTAATTTTCTGTAAGGTTGGTAGTTAATTTAAGAAACGAGAATTAGGTCTATAAAATTTATATGCGATTAATAATTTAATATAAATAAATATAAATATTAAATCGGAAATTGTTTATCTAGATGAAGATAGCATACCTAAGCAATATTTTGTAAATTATATATAAATATAAATAAAATTACAATAAAAATATTAAAAATCATAATATACTTAATTATTATATTTATATATCTAATTTTACTTACAAAATTTTTTAAATTTCTGAAAACTAATATTTCAATATAAGATTCATAGTGGTTATAAAAAACATTACATTTTTCTAACATCCCATTAAATAAAAATCCTTGAATTGAAGTCGTATAAAATATTATAACAAAGAATTTATTTGTTTTAAACTTATTTGTGCCTAAAACTCATTTCAAACAAATTAAAGCTATAATAATATACAATATGTTAATAATCTTAACCTCAATTTTTAAATAAAAATAAAAAAAACTTTCATATATTAACCATATAATTATGCTACCTCTTAACAAAACAAAAATAAATAACAAAATAAAAGAATTTCTTATTTTGTTCCAATTTTCCAAATAATTAAATTTATTTAAATTACCTACAAGTATTATTGAATAATATATCAATCGAAACGTATATAATCTTGTCAAAAAAGTACAAAAAATTAAAAAAATAATATAAAATAGATTAAAATTTATTGCATATATGTACTCTAAAATCAAATCTTTTGAATAAAATCCACTTAAAAAAGGAAATCCTATTAAAGAAAAATTACAAATACAAAAAACTCTCCTCACAAAAGGATCAATTTTTACATATTGTTTATATTTACGAATATCCTGATTTTCGTAATTCTCATGAATAAAAAAACCAGAACAAAGAAATAAAGAAGCTTTAAATAAAGCATGTGTCAAAATATGAAAAAAAGAAATTATTCTTTCTCCTATTAATAAAATTATCATTATTAGCCTCAATTGAGATAAAGTTGAATATGCAATAATCTTCTTAATATCAACTTCTCTACATGCTCTGCATCTAGAAATTAAAAGAGTTAAACCAATTAAACACAATACATTTTTTCTAAAATTTATGTTATTTATAAATAGACAATTGAACCGAATTAACAAATATACACCTGCTGTTACCAAAGTTGAAGAATGAACTAAAGCTGAAATTGGGGTAGGAGCTGCCATAGCTAAAGGAAGTCAAGAGCTAAAAGGAAATTGGGACCTTTTGGTAAAAGCAGAAGTTAATAAGCATAGGCCACATAAATATTTAATTTCTTGACTTAAATTAGCCATCACTAAGTCTATTAAATTTATATTAATAAAGAAAATTAACATAAACATAAAACTAATATCCCCAATTCGATTAGTTAAAATAGTAATTAAACCACAATAATAACTATTATCCGAATTATAATGAATCACCAAAAAATAAGAAATTAAACCTAACATATCTCAACCAATAAAAATTATATAAAAATTTAATCCTATTACTACAATAAATATTGAAATTACAAACATAAAAGTTAATAAAATAAATTTCATTTTAAATTTATCCAAAGACATGTAAAATTTTCTATAGTAAAAAGTAACTATAGTAATTAAACTAATAACTAATAAAAACATATTTCTTATAAAATCAAAATATACATAAAATTTTACGTCCATGCTAAAATTTATATTCAATATATTTCATTCAATAATAAAAATTATATTATTTATAAAAGTATAATTTAATATTAATAAAAATAATAAACACAATAAACCAAAAAACAATCTAATACAATAAAAATAAATTATTAATTTTTCAATTTTTACCCTTATCTAGGACTAAACTAATTTAGCGGACTAAAAATAAACTCACTGAATAAATACTACATATATACAGATGTGACAATACATACAGCATAAAATATATATATATATACATATATATTTATATAATGGTGGATAGGAGATATCTTTGCCTTTACTTTTGTTTTTATAGGCATGACTAGAATAAATATAAATTTAGAAAAATATTATAGTATATTTTATATAAAAATATGCGAAAGTAAAAATGTTTTCAAATAATTGTGCCAGCAGTCGCGGTTAAACAATAGATCTAGCAAATATTTAGCATTAGTATGCGCCTACAATTATAAAATAATTATAAATAAATAAATGTAATAAATTAAAGATTATAAAAAGTAAAATTTAAAATTTTTAATAATTATAAATGATGAATTTTTAAATATTTAATAACAACTAGGATTAGATACCCTATTAGTAAATTTAAAATTTAGTAGTAAGTGATATGCATGAAACTAAAATCGACTGGCGGCAATATAAAATTATTAGAGGAATTTATTCTCTAAAGGAGTCAACACCAAAATCTTACTTTTTCAAGAAAATCAGTTTGTATACCCCTATTTAAACTTAGCTAATAATAATTTTTAATAAATTAATAAATATAAAAATAAACCTTATTTTAGGCAAAGGTGCAGCTTACGAAAAAGATTGAAATAAATTATATTAATCAATATTTAACAAATTTTTATTTATAAATATAAAAATTAGAAAAATTTAAAAGTAAACTAAGTATAGTAAGCTTATTTGAATTAAAATCTTATTTTGTGTACAAATTGCCCGTCACTCTCTACACAGAGATAAGTCGTAACATAGTAAAATTACTGGAAAGTATTTTTTAAATATAAAAATATAATCTATATAAGATTTAACAATTACACCGTTAAAAAGAACTAAAAATTCTATTTTTTTACAAATAAAAATACAAAATTTATTAACAATTTAATTATAATTTTAAATAAAAAATTTCAATAAGCTAACAATTATTTACTTGTATTTTAAGTACTGTAAAGGAAAACTTTAATTTTAAATTAGAATTTAAATTACCTTTTGTATTAGGGGCACATAATAAAAATTTAATTTAAAATAACTCCCAAAAAAAAATGAGTTTTTTTAACTAAATAAATATTTATAACAAAAAATATTTAAATAATAAAAAAGATATTAAATGTGAAACAAATTTTTTATAGTTGGTTTTTATAAAATTATTCTAGATAATATTAAAAACATAATAATTAACTAATTAACATATTTTAATACAATTATTAGAGATAATTTTAATATTTAATAAATTATAAAATAAAATAGGAATTACTGCAAAGTTTTAAAATTAAATTTAAATCATTATAGATTAAACACTACACCTCTCCTATAATTAATATATAATAAAAAAAATTAATAGTCTAAATTATTTAATAATATTTGTATATTAATATAAAGAAATAAATTAACTATATAAACTCGACAAACTCTATTTTCAAATGTTTAATAAAAACATTTTTATTAGAAAAGAATTAATAATAAATTCTGCTCAATGATAACTATATTTAATTGCTGGAGTAGCCTAACTTTACAAAGGTATCGAAATAAGACTTTAATTGAGAGCTAAGAGAATGGATATATGAAAATTAATTTTATTAAAGTTAAATAAATAAAAATTTATTTAAAAATGAAAAAGTTTTTATAAAATTATGGGACAAGAAGACCCTAAGAATTTTTTATAAATAATTTAATAAATTTTAAATTTATTTATTTTAATTGGGGCGATTAAAAAATAATAAATAACTTTATTTCAATGTTTTTTTAAAAGTTAATTTAAAAATACTCTAGGGATAACAGCGTAATTATTACAGATAGGCCATATTGGAGTAATAGTTTGCGACCTCGATGTTGAATTAGTAAACCTAATTAAAGTAGAATTTAAAATAAGGAAGATTGTTCATCTTTTAATTTACTACATGATTTGAGTTTAGTCCGATGTAAATCAGGACAGTTTCTATCTATAAATATAATAAATATTATTTTAGTACGAAAGGAGTTAATAATATAAATAAATTTATAATTAAAAACTAAACATTAGGCCTATTTTGATAGAATAGATTTTGCTATCTAAAGCTTTAATTTAAATTTTAGAGTAAATATGAAATAAACTATATTTTTAAGTTTTAGGTCTCATAAACCTAACAAGATTCTCTCTTTCATATAAAATATTAAACACATAAATATATATGTAGATATTTCTAATATATATAGGCATATATATTAGATTTCCCTTTAAAAAAATCAAATATAAAATATTTGATTTTGATTTGGGTCCTGATTTAACTAATGCTATTCCTCAAATAAAGCCTATAAAATGAATTCACCTATACATATATTTCAGCCTTTTATTTATTATCTTAATGTCATATTTTTACTTTAAGTCCACAGAAAGTACAGAAAATACAGTAAATTCCGAATTCAAAAAAAATAAGGCATATAATGTTATATGGTAAATAACTTATTCTCAATATTTGACCCTTCAACCAATAATTTAAGACTGAATTGACTAAGAGCAAGGCTACCCCTTTTTTTCCTTGGCAGGAAATTTTGAGTTAAAAAATCTCGTATTGAAATAATTTCATTTTTAAGAAGTCAAAAAATCATTAACGACATAAAAAATAATTTAATTAACAAATATAATAAAAATTTAATTATTCTTATAACAATTTTTCAATTTATTTTAACGCTAAACCTCTTAGGCATTCTGCCATTTGTTTTTGCGCCCTCTAGTCATATAGTGCTCTGTATAGGGCTATCTTTTCCTTTTTGAGTGAGAATATATGTCACTATATGACTAACCTCCCCAAAAAGAACACTAGCCCACCTAGTTCCCTTAGGAACACCTTTGCTCCTATGCCCTTTTATAATTTTAATTGAGACTATCTCTCTCTTAATTCGACCTTTAACCTTGGCTGTGCGATTAACAGCAAACATAATTGCCGGACATATTCTATTAAGACTTTTAAGACAAACTCTGGATAAAAACTTATTATCTTTTTTTAGAGCCTCTTTATTTTTATGCTTATTACTAATGTTAGAAATCTCTGTTGCTGTAATTCAAAGCTACGTTTTCGTCATTCTCATATCATTATATATAAATGAAATATAAATTATTCAGCAGAATCAAACTTTATTTTAACAGGGAGACCCAAAACTTGTGTCGAAAACAAGTGCAAACTTCGCTTTATTAAATCTCTACAATTAAAATAAACTTAGAAAATTCCCTAATCTTATAGCCTTAATTGAAATTGGCATAAATCTATGATTTATCCCGCAAATTTCTGAACACTGCCCATAATAAAACCCAGGACGGCTTAAATAAACATTGATTTGGTTTAAACGACCTGGAATAGCGTCAACTTTTACAGAAAGTCTTTGAACCGCCCAAGAATGAATCACATCAGCTCTAGAAATTAAGAACCGAACTAAAACCCTTACAGGAAGAGACAAATAAGCATCAGTTTCTAAAAGACGAAACCCATCTCTTTTTTGTATAAAAGAGTCAAATCTTACCCCAAACTCTCTGTATTCATAGCTCCAGTACCACTGGTGCCCTGTAATTTTAACAGTTAAAATAGGACTAAACCCCTCTTCTATCAAATAGAGCAAACGCAATCTGGGTAAGGCAATAAACAAAAGAAAAAGTATCGGAATCAAAGTTCAAACATTTTCAATAAATTGATTTTCTATCAACCCTATCCTTAATTTCTTAGTAATACTCATAAACAAAATTCTTATTAATAAAAAAATAGTTATCCCAATAATAATAATCATCCTATGATCATGAAAAAATAATATTTGCTCCATTAAAGGAGCTGAGGCATTTATAAAATAAAAATCCCCTCATAATGGCATATCTAACAATTATAAACAAATAATTCTTGTCTCTTCAAATGAATGGGACTCTGGACTTATTTCAATTCTCCAGTCGACCAAGCCTCCTATATAATCATTATTAAAAATTTTAAACTTTTCGATTATATTCATATAGAGAATATTTATAAAAAATAATAATCTTAAAACACTTAAAACGGAGCCTCTTGAAGAAATAAAATTTCACCAATAATAAAAATCAGGATAATCAGAATATCGACGAGGTATACCATTTAAACCTAAAAAATGTTGCGGGAAAAAAGTTAAGTTAACTCCTAAAAACATTATTCAAAAATGAACCTTAGAAGAAATTACTTTAAAATAAACATTAAATATTATTGGCCATCAATGAAAAACACCCGCAAAAATAGCAAATACAGCTCCTATAGATAAAACATAATGAAAATGAGCCACAACATAATAAGTATCATGTAATACAACATCAATAGAAGAATTTGCCAAAATAACCCCGGTAAAGCCTCCAATAGAAAACAGAAAAATAAACCCTAAATTCCATAGGGTAACTACATTCCACTCCACTCAAGAGCCATAAATAGTTGATAGCCAAGAGAAAATTTTAATCCCAGTGGGGATAGCAATAATCATAGTTGCACCTGTAAAATAAGCTCGAGTGTCAACATCCATCCCCACTGTAAATATATGATGGGCTCATACAATAAACCCCAATACCCCAATAGATAATATTGCATAAATCATACCTAAAGAACCAAAAGTTTGTATTTTATTCCTGTAAAATAAAATTGTATGAGAAATAATCCCAAATCCTGGCAAAATTAAAATATAAACCTCAGGATGCCCAAAAAATCAAAATAAATGCTGGTACAAAACAGGATCCCCTCCCCCACTAGGGTCAAAAAAGCTAGTATTAAAATTACGATCTGTTAATAATATTGTAATAGCCCCTGCTAACACAGGTAAAGAAAGTAGCAATAAAACAGCTGTAATCAAAACAGACCAAACAAAAAGAGGCATTCGCTCTATTGTTATTTTTTTTGGCCGTATATTCAAAATTGTTCTAATAAAATTAATAGCCCCTATAATAGAAGAAATGCCAGCAAGATGCAGACTAAAAATAGCTAAGTCAACAGAAACTCCACTATGAAATAATTTTCTTGATAAAGGAGGGTACACTGTTCAACCCGTTCCAGCTCCACCCTCAACAAAAGAAGACAATAACAAAAATATTAAAGAAGGGGGCAATAATCAGAACCTCATATTATTTATTCGAGGAAAAGCCATATCTGGAGATGTAATCATAATTGGCACCAACCAATTCCCAAAACCCCCAATTATAGCAGGCATAACCATGAAAAAAATTATGACAAAAGCATGAGAAGTAACAATAACATTGTACATTTGATCATTCTTAAAAACAGAACCAGGATGTGAAAGTTCAATTCGAATCATAAATCTTATTGAAGTCCCAACAACACCCGCCCATAAAGCAAAAATAAAATATAATCTACCAATATCCTTATGATTTGTAGAATAAAATCATTTATTTAACATTTTCAGATAAAGCCCCTAGCAAGAATTAAATGCAAAATAATCATTATTATTTTAATTATTTATCTGTAAGATTTATAATATTATATTTTTTATTTTGAAAATAAATAGTTTTCTATATTTAACCTAAAATCTTAAAAGATTAAATGAAAAACATTTTAAAAGAATTAGAAATTCTTTAATAATAATCTTAAAGGCTTCAACAAAAGAAAAACATATCATAAATAAATTTACAATTTACCACTTTTATCAGCCATTTTGTTGATTAAAAAATACTCATTGAGTAACTAAAAAATGACAATTTTTAATTATATTTTAACTAATTTTTTTAAATTCAAATAAAAAAATATCTTAACTTAAAACCCCAAATTAATAAAAATAACAAATGGCCAAACAAAATAAAAAAATCTAAATGAGACTCTTTTATCATAAAATTTATTATTAATAAATTCCCATGAGAGACACGCAAGTACATATTTAAACTATAACAAACAGTTATAAACAAAATAAGACATAACACTAATCTAAAACCAATTGTTTTATTTAAAAAGCATAATACTAAAAAAATTTCTCTAAAAAAATTTACTGAAAAAGGAGCCCCCATATTAAATACACAAAAAACTAACCAAAAAAAGGATAAAAAAGGATAATAGTAAAATAAACCCTTAAATAAAAATAAATTTCGTGTTTTACATCGCTCATAGCACATGTTACCCAAATAAAATAAAGCTCTTGAACAAAACCCATGCCTCAAAGCTATTCCTACTATGCCAACTATACCTAACTTTCTAAGACTTAATAAACCTCCTAACAAAAGACCTATGTGCCTAATAGAAGAATAGGCAATTATTAACTTCACATCTGTTTGACGCAAACAAATCAAACTAATATATAAAGATCTTATAGCCGAAAACACCATAAAGAAAAAAAACAAATTTTTATATATATATATGTTCAACCACATAAAAATACGATTAATCCCAAAACAACCTAACTTTAATAAAACAGCAGCCAAAATTATTGAACCTTCAACAGGAGCCTCAACATGTGCCTTTGGGAGCCACATGTGTACCCCATATAAAGGCATCTTAACAAAAAAAACAAAAAATAAAAACAAACAGTAAAAACTTTCTCATTTATGAAATAATAAAATATTAACTAAACAAATGTCTCTTATTGACCCTCCTCCTAATATCAGTATAAAACCAAGAAAAAACAGAGACCTAAAAAATGTATACATAAACAAGTAGACTCTGGCCATAAAACGCTCGATTCTGCCTCCTTTTATTAAAATTAAAAAAATCAAAGGCACTAAAGAAAACTCAAAAAAAATATAAAATAACAAAATGTTATTTACCAAAAAACATATTATTAAAGAATAAAACAATAATAGATAAAATAAATTAAATATTAATAATTTCTTTTTATAATTTATTAATAATATAAAATTAACAATAAAATAAGATATAATAATTAATAAATACCCAAATTTATCTAAATACAAACACCTCCTATTCAAACAAAAAAACTTCCATAATAAAAATGATATTTTGTAAAAAATTACCAAACCTCTTAAAAAATAAAAAAATAAAACATGGAAAAACCTAAACCCTATTACCCCTACTATACACAATATAACACCAATTCTTAATAATATAATTTAAAAATAATTTTTTTTAACTTTAAAAAAGGCTAATTTTCCTCATCTTCCTGCTCTGAATCAGGGGGTCTTATATCTATATCTGACCCTGAGTCTTCTCAATGAGCAGGTGAAGAGGCTGAAGAGAAAAAAGATATTTCTAATTCCCTAGAAGTGTCTATTGTTGTTCTTCTAATAGTACTGTCAGAAATTAAAACAAGTCGATTGTTAATAAAACCATACTCACACCTCCCTACCATAAAAGTCCAAATTGGAGCCCGGACAAAATTCCCATGGGAATCAATTATAAAATGAAAACGACCTACGGTAAACCGTGTCCCAGCAAAACGTTGTAAAAGTCTTTGAGGACGTCTATTAGAACCAGAGACTGAAGGGCCTGGGTTACTAGAACCTGAAGCACTGTCTATAAACATAACATTAATATCATTTTTAAAAATTTTATCTCTTTTTTGTGTAAAAAAATCAAATTTTACCTCAAATTCTCTATATTCATAACTCCAATACCAATCATGCCCCGTAACTTTTGCAGTTAAAATAGGACTAAACCCCTCTTCTATCAAATAAAGCAAACGCAACCTAGGCAAGGCAATAAACAAAAGAAAAAGTATCGGAATCAAAATTCAAGCATTTTCAATAAATTGATTTTTAGTTAAAGATTTTTTTTCGATACAAACGATAATTTATACATTATATATTTATACCATCTCTACCACTAAAGAAAACTAATAAAACTAATAAAACTAAGCCTATCACCCTCTCAATAACACTTATAACCATGTAACAAATAATTTCTTGCCCCCCCCCACCTAAGTATACACATAAAATAACAACAAATAATAAAAAAACAACCACTTCTAATGAAATTAAAATTTGCAAAATTTTATCATAATTTATTATGATAGTTAAAATAAGCAAACTTAGCAAACTAAGTATTATTCAAAAAGAAATTATTTTTAGCTTTCAGCATCCTAATAATGAAAATATTAAATATTTAATTATACTATAAAAATTAAAATTAGAATACAACTATTAAATAAACATAAAAATAAAATAACAAAATTAAAGGTAAAAACACTTTCCAACTTAAATATATTAAATTGTCATAACGGAAACGAGGGAAACTCCCTCGGACTCAAACTATTAATAATAATACAATTAATAAATAAGAAATTTCATTTATAAAAAAAATATAAACACTTAATAGTCCTATAAAAATTATGTTACCATATTCTCTCAAAAATAAAAAGGCAAATTTTAAAGAACCATACTCAATATTAAACCCTGACACAAGCTCTGATTCTCTCTCTGAAAAATCAAAAGGAGATCGATTCAACTCCGCTAAAATTGTTACTACCCAAATTAAAAATATAAATAAAAACCCAAAAAAAAAATAATGACTAAAAAAATGCACTTTTAATAATAAACTTATGCTGTAACTTTTCAAATAAATAAAAAATAATATAATAATAAATACCATGCCCACCTCATAAGAAATAACTTGACAAACACTTCGATAAGCCCCTAATAAAGCATATTTTGAATTAGACCTTCATCCTCTCCCTATGACCCCATACACTCCTAAACTTGAAACTAAAATTACATAAATTATTCTATGCTTTAAATAATCAACTTTAGCATAAATAAAACTTAGTCAAAATAGTAATATCAATAACAATAAAAAAAAAGGAAAACCCGAATACATAAACTTACTCAAATTTAGTCCTAAATAGCTTTCTTTTATAAATAATTTTAAACCATCAATAATAGGCTGTAAAATACCTTTAACCCTTATTTTTGAGGGCCCTAGCCGCAATTGAAGATAACCTAAAATTTTACGTTCAAATAAAGTAAAAAAAGCAATACTTAATAAAACTATAATATTTAAAACAAACAACAACAAATAAATATGTAATTAATAATATTATTTTACTAGTTTAAATAAAACAACAAATTGTGATTTTGTCGATAGAAGTTCTGTAAAATTAATTTTTTTAATTACCTGTTAATTCAATTACATTAACTTAATTTTTATAAATAATTCTATTTTAAAAAAATTTATTATTCTATGATATAGTTTATCATTTTACCTCGCTATAACAAGAAATTCAAACTTTTGCATCTGAATAACCATAGAATTTAATTTAATAAGTTTTTTTATTTTATTAACTAATAAAATTAATTACAGAACAATTAGATCTCTGATAAAATATTTTATTATTCAAAGAATAACAAGAAGGATCCTATTATTTTTATTAATTATGAAAATAATAATAACCATTGAAACTAATACTTTAATTATTATCACTCTCTGATTAAAATCTGGACTCTTCCCTTTCAACTATTGATACTTTCAAATTACAGAAAATTTAGACTGACTAAGATGAGTGCTTTTAAACACAGCACAAAAATTATTACCTTTATTTCTTTGATCTGCCATCCTCACTTGCAGCAGATGAGCCTTAAACTGCCTAATTTTATTAAACTCTATTTATGCAAGAATTGAAATTTATATACAATCATCTTACCGATGAATCATAAATTGTTCCTCACTAAATCATTTCAGCTGGATTTTTATTTCTTTTACAAACAATAACTCAAATATTTGATGCACTTATTACATAATTTACACAATTAATTCTTTTTTACTTTTTAAAATTTTTAACAAATTTAACACAATTTCTATTTTTAACCTAATCACAAATATAAATATTACATTATTTATCATAATTAATTTTGTTACCCTAAACTTTTTGGGAGTGCCCCCTTTTTTAGGCTTTTTACCTAAACTAATAATCCTAATAAAAAGCATAAATGTAATTATAAACTTATCATTAGTTATTTTATTGATACCTTTAGTTTTAACGTACCTAATATTCATAATGCCATTAATAACAAAAATAAATATTATTAAAAATATTAATAATAAAACCAATAAATTTTACACATCTTTCATAAGATTACATTTTTTAATAATAATAATATATATATAAATATATAACATGCCACATAATCATACTTTTCACATTGTTGACCCTAGCCCTTGACCTCTATTTAATTCTCTTAATCTAATAAATTTAATTTTTAACAGCCTATTGTATATCAAATTTAACAACCAAATTAACATTATTTTAATAATATTAATTTTTACACTAATAATCTTAACTATAAGTCTTTGATGACGGGATGTATTTCGAGAAAGCACATTTCAAGGCCACCATACATTTAATGTATACAAGATAATAAAAATTAGAATGGTAATATTTATTTGCAGAGAAATTATATTTTTTGTAAGATTTTTTTGAGGCTTTCTTTCTTTTAGTCTCTGCCCTGAAATAGAAATTAGCAATAACTGACCTCCCACAAGAATCAACATAATTAACCCTTTTCAAATTCCTTTACTAAATACATCCATTCTTCTTTCATCAGGAGTAACCATCACTCTCGCACATTTCAGAATACTTAAAAATAAATACTATATTACTTACTGAAACTTAATAATAACAGTTATTATAGGATTAGTCTTTTCATTTATTCAGATAATAGAATATAAATGAACAGATTTTTCTATCAATGATAATGTTTTTGGATCTACTTTTTTTATAACAACAGGATTCCACGGTTTACATGTTTTAATTGGAACTTTTTTCTTAATGATTAATATTATACGACTACAAAAAAATCAATTTAGAAGTATTCATCATTTTAGTTTTGAAGCTTCAGCTTGATACTGACATTTTGTTGATGTAGTATGAATTTATTTATTCATTTTAATATATTGATGATTCTACTTTCTTATTAATATATTTAAGTATATTTAATTTCCAATTAAAAAGATTATAAACTAAATAAGATAAGATCATTAAATTAAAAATTTTTCATTTATTTTCAAAATAAATACTTAATATAGCTAAATAATCACAGAAAAAGCACAAACTCTCTTATGTATCCAAAACATATATTTTTATATAAACTATTTTCTGCTCAGTATAGCCAACTATAATACAACTTAACTTTCTTTAAAATTATATCTTTAATTTACAAAATTAGTATCTTTAACTTAGACTAAAAGAAAGAAGAAAATCCCCCAAAATTTGGGGATTTTATTTTAATAAAATATCCTTATTAAGAGTAAAAAAAGTTCTAATTATTGTATAATTTTATTTAAAAACATA